TGGTTCAATTCAATGTTGTCTAACGAGGAGTTAAAATACAGGTGTGGGCTAAGTAAATCAATGGATAGTCTTGGTCCTATTGAAAATACCAGTGGAAGTGAAGACCCGGTTATAACTGATACGGATAAAAAAATTGGGAGTAATAATGACAGTTACAGTAATGCTGATCATTTATTTGGTGGTAGGGACATTCGGAATTTCCTCTCTGATGACACTTTTTTAGTTAGGGATAGTAATGGGGACAGTTATTCCATATATTTTGATATTGAAAATCATATTTTTGAGATTGACAATGATCTTTCTTTTCTGAGTGAAGTAGAAAGTTCTTTTTATAGTTATCGGAATTCTAGTTATCTGAATAATGAATCTAAGAGTGACGATCCCTACTATGATCGTTACGTGTATGATCCTAAATATAGTTGGAATAATCACATTAATAGTTGTATTGACAGTTATCTTAGTTCTCAAATCCGTATTGATAGTTCCATTTTAAGTGGTAGTGTCAATTACAGTGACAGTTACATTTCTAGTTACATTTGTGGTGAAAGTGGAAATAGTAGTGAAAGCGACAATTCCAGTATACGAACTAGCACGAATAGTAGTGATTTAACTCAAAGTTCTAATGATCTCGATGTAACTCAAAACTACAGGCATTTGTGGGTTCAATGCGAAAATTGTTATGGATTAAATTATAAGAAATTTTTTAAGTCAAAAATGAATATTTGTGAACAATGTGGATATCATTTGAAAATGAGTAGTTCAGATAGAATCGAACTTCCGATTGATCCAGGTACTTGGGATCCTCTGGATGAAGACATGGTCTCTCTGGATCCCATTGAATTTCATTCGGAGGAGGAACCTTATAAAGATCGTATTGATTCTTATCAAAGAAAGACAGGATTAACTGAGGCTGTTCAAACAGGCACGGGTCAACTAAATGGTATTCCCATAGCAATTGGGGTTATGGATTTTCAGTTTATGGGGGGTAGTATGGGATCTGTAGTAGGCGAGAAAATCACCCGGTTGATCGAATATGCTACCAATAAATTTTTACCTCTTATTCTAGTGTGTGCTTCCGGAGGAGCACGCATGCAAGAAGGAAGTTTGAGCTTGATGCAAATGGCTAAAATATCTTCCGCTTTATATGATTATCAATCAAATAAAAAGTTATTCTATATATCAATCCTTACATCTCCTACTACTGGTGGAGTGACAGCTAGTTTTGGTATGTTGGGGGATATCATTATTGCCGAACCCAATGCTTACATTGCATTTGCGGGTAAAAGAGTAATTGAACAAACATTGAATAAGACAGTACCTGAAGGTTCACAAGCAGCTGAATATTTATTCCATAAGGGCTTATTCGATCCAATCGTACCACGTAATCCTTTAAAAGGCGTTTTGAGTGAGTTATTTCAGCTCCACGCTTTCTTTCCTTTGAATAAAAATTCAATCAAGTAGAGCTTTAAGTTCAATTATTTTATTTGTGGCGAACAAGTAATTAGTTTATCGGAATCAAAGTAAAAATCAGAAGAGAAGAAGAATAATAAATGTATTATCATACATATATTTCATGTAGAAAGATGAAATGAATAAGTCCATTTATTTAGTTCTACATTCCTTGCACTTATTATATACTCAATTATTATATATACTCACTTATAGTATAATTATATACGAATTATAATTCATTATATCTTTATAACAATATAAGATAAATATAAGAATAATAGGTACAAATATTAAATTGAGGTACCCATTCTATGATAAATCTCGACTTACCCTCTGTTTTGGTGCCTTTAGTGGGCTTAGTAGTTCCGGCAATAGCAATGGCTTCTTTATCTCTTCCTATTCAAAAAAACAAGATTTTTTAGATCCGATGGGACCAAATCTCATCCATTTGTTTTTTCAAGACTTAGACTTGAATCATAACACAGATATCTATTTAGTGGAATATGGTATAAGATGTGGTTTCTTCCGAACATAAATGAAAAAGCTTTTATGCATGCGGAAACATGATATATGGGTAAATGAATTATAGCTATTTTCAAATAGATCAAGATCGGCGGATGTCTGAAATGGACAGTCAATGTATCTAAATGTGTGTAGGTATCTATAGGGGATCATATGAAGGGGATGTTATTATTTTAGATCTAACCAATTCGATGAATTACTCCTAAAGGTTCACATCAGAATAGTGCTAGTTGATGAGAGTTACTTCGGAAACACAAAGAGTAAAGTAAAATTAATTTGGGTTATTCTCTCAATTCCAATAAAATGCAACTGGATCTAGTATGAGTTGGCGATCAGAACATATATGGATAGAACTTATAATGGGGTCTCGAAAAACAAGTAATTTGTGTTGGGCCTTTATCCTTTTTTTAGGTTCATTAGGATTTTTATTGGTTGGAACTTCGAGTTATCTTGGTAGGAATTTGATATCTTTATTTCCGTCTCAGCAAATCATTTTTTTTCCACAAGGGATCGTGATGTCTTTCTA